ACCCCCTTTCCTTTTGTTTTGAATTGAGATTTGTTTTCCAATTTTTCTTTTTGAAATAAGAATCTCATTATTATTTTATTATAATAACCTTCCCCCTCTCTTTCATTTCTGCTATAACCCTTGAATTCATTAGAATTAGATAGAGACCTATTACTATATCTAACTAAGGGTCTTCCGTTTTTTTATTGCCCGCTTTGCTTTCTTTCATCTCGATTCTATCGGGGACCCTTTTTGGTCTAAAAGGATTCTACCATTTCTTTACCCGCAACTCCATTTCGACGGATAGATCCATATATTACACAAGGTATATATGCTGCCTTCCTCTCCTTTTTGAGATCCGGTTTGGAATACTCGAACGGTCCGCTCTTGACTTTCTTTTTTTTGATCTTTCCTTAGAGCAAATGCTATTTCCTTTCTATTAATATTAAATAATACGTATCCTTTCTACACTGAAGAAAAAGAGCTGCAACCTCATGGTACAGGTCATGTATGAAAGATCTAAATGCGTGCTCCATCTTGACTCCTATTTTTCCTTATTATTTCTTACGAGAATAGACCCTACTCCGGGTGCGAAAAGAAAGAAAGCGAGGGATGGGGATCCAATCCAAATGAATGGCTTGAACCCCCTTCCTTTGTATCTCTATATCGATATTATTCCACTCCAACCCGATCCTTCCCAAGGAAAATACCCGTACCCGATTGGATCCAAAATGGACGGGTTAGTGTCAGCTTATCCATGCGGTTATGCGCTCTTCGAATGGGAATCCCATTTTATGAAAGATCCTGTCTCTCGTGCTTTGGTTGGTCTCCACAACCCTTTCGATGACCTAGGCTGGGAAGCGGGGAAAGGATACAGAAAGGGGCAGTAGCACGTCTCAGGGGCGAGCCGGCGAGTATTCCTTCCTTCTCACTTTCTTTTCGATTTAATAAAAAATATATATATGATATGCGACTTCTCATATATACCCTTAGGAAAAAGAGTCTTAAACAGAACAAAACGGAGAAGAACCCCAATCCATGCCCTTACCGAACGTGCATGGCTACGGAGACATCGAGAAGCTACCCACCCAAAAGATGGAGAGGTTAATGACCAAGGTCTTTAAGGGGTTCGGCGAGATTAGAAATTCGACCATGGAGTCTCCTTTCAATCCTTTTCAGAATTTGATCAAAAATGGAACAAACTTCTTGCGGATCCAGGGGGAAGGCCACTCAGTATAAACCCCTATTTGTTCCACTAAGAATACCCACCCTAAGTGCAATTTCTCCCTATCTTGTTCCCATGCGGGGCTGCCAGACGTAGATTACTACGAGATAGTCCAGAAAGGAGCCTTGCATTCGGAACGGCCCCGTATTGATCCACCAAAACAGTACTAAGAATTGACCCAAGGGTATAAGAAGTAACCACTCGCCAAAAACGGCTATGCAGAGATAGACTATGCCTATCCACTTGCAGACGGAAAGCACCTTATGGATCCGCCGTTGCCCATGTATATGGGGCGGCTTTTCTGCGAAGCCTTCTTTTGATGAGTTCTTGACAAGGCCGTTTTCCGAACAATCAACGACACAGAAACCCCGCCTCTTGCCATTTTGATTCATATTGGTAGGAAAAGGGTAAGAGTATTTATTGAGTATCCTCATATTCCCTCCTAATAAATGAAATTATTCAATGCTAGATAACAGAAAATCAAAAAACACAGAAATTCAACAAATTTTAAATACCTCTTTGAGTTCCGTTTGAGTTCAATTAAATGAAAACGAAAATCTTATTTCTTTTGTTTTCTAATTCGAATTAAAAGGAAGATACGGATTATTGATATAATGGAGAAATAAATAGCAATTTTCTACTATACGGACCCCTTTATTAATTCTTCTTTATTTAATTAATATTCTATATTATTCTAATATGAAGATGCTGTTAATGGTAATTAGAACATAAAAAAATGGAATTGCTACGTCCATTTTTTTTTTTTCGAGTATATTATAGTTTAATAGCCTAGGCGTTCTTTCTTTTGCAAGATCTTAAGATTGCCAATTTCAAAAAACGGCTCATACTATACTCATAGTATGACGGCAGCCGGGCAAGTATGCCCCCATCGTCTAGTGGTTCAGGACATCTCTCTTTCAAGGAGGCAGCGGGGATTCGACTTCCCCTGGGGGTGGGGTACTACGAAAGGAAGTTGATCGTGTATTATCAACAAGTCTAGCATTTTTGCTTCCTGGGTCGATGCCCGAGCGGTTAATGGGGACGGACTGTAAATTCGTTGGCAATATGTCTACGCTGGTTCAAATCCAGCTCGACCCAAGAATTCGCTTATCCATCATGAAATAGCGGAACCCCCTTTTTTTTTCTTGAAATGCCGGTTTACTCTTTGGTTCCTTTCTTTTCATTTGCTCTATTTGTATTTCTTTGTTCCCTCAAATAGAGGGAAAAGGGCAATAAAAAAGGTATTTTTCCAGCGAAAGCGGGTTCATTTGGCAAGAAATAAAGTAGTAATAGAATCCGTTCCACTCTCATTTCTCACTGCGGAAAGTGCATATACGCAGTGATCTCAATATATCCGCCGTTATTTCAACACAGCAATTCGAATCTCCAATCTAAAATCGAAATAGAAAGAAACTTATGAATGAAATCATAAAAATAGATATGTAGTACACTTTCTGTCTGGGGATTGTAGTTCAATTGGTCAGAGCACCGCCCTGTCAAGGCGGAAGTTGCGGGTTCGAGACCCGTCAGTCCCGATGAGTTCAAATCCACTAAAAAACGACACGAATTTGTCTTTCTGTTTTCTGCTGGGAAGTCTAAATTGCAGAATTTCAGTCCCGGAGGGATCCTTGTTTTTGCTATTTTTCTTGGCAAATTCCTTGTCTCATTTCTCATCAACCAAATACGGAAATTTCCAGTACTTCACCCAGTACCGATCGATAGTAAATAGATATAGGTGGATTGCTACAATTATTCGTAGCATGCTATTTAGTATTCCAAGAGATACTGTACTGGGCTTGGGCTGCTTTTTTCAATTGCTCCCAACCCGCGAATAGAATAGGGTACCATAGTTTACCGGGAACACATACACAAATGGAAATGGAATCCCTTTTTTGTACAATACAAACCAAAAGATATTGAGTATAGAATATAGCTCATTCATTATTTTTCTATTTTGAAAAAGTATTTTCTTTTCCAGCTGCTATTCGGTCTAACTTCAATTACTAAATACTCAATTTGAATTTGAAGCAACCTATCTCATTCCAATTTCACACTGAACTTCTAGTCTATGCATTCCATTAATAATGTAGGGAAAGAAGAGTCTATTCAAATAAAAACAAGGAAAGGAATTCTTAGTTGGATCAGAAATACGATTTGAGATGCAATGCAATATGTATAAAGGATCTTCCTATGTTATACTGACAATGAGTTAATTTGATAACTCAGGTATTGTTATTCATGATATTGATCCTATTTGATATCATCGAGGTATAATTCATCCGATTGCCCATTGAATTTACAGGCGAAAGGCTTTTGTCTCTATGGGATTTAATCCCGACTTATTTTGAAGTAAAAAAAGAAAGGATGAGATTATGGAAGTCAATATTCTCGCATTTATTGCTACTGCATTGTTTATTCTAGTTCCTACCGCTTTTTTACTGATAATTTACGTAAAAACAGTAAGTCAAAGCGATTAATTGGAGTAAAGCTCGACTTCTTATCTTATACAAATAAAAAAAAAAAGATTCGGATTTCGTGTCTTAAAATGAAATGAGCGACCTAGAAGTAACATTATACCCTTAGTATGGTAGAAAGAAATATTCTATATACTTCTTTCTACTATCTAGATATTGTGATTTTAATGTATAAAGTTTTCCTCTATTCTATAAGGATATAACAGGCTGATCTATAAGGATATAACAGGCTGATCTATAAGGATATAACAGGCTGAATTTCTTAATTTAATATAGAGAAGCCTACAATTACAATAGGTATCCTGATATTCATATATGTAACGTGCATACCGCCCCAATTCTATTTCAAAGGAAAGGGGGGCCTGCTCATCCCTATTGTCCATATATAACTCAACTCGGATAAGAACCGTTTCAGCGAAATAGAAAAGTTAGGAAGAATGTGGTTGTACTATACTCAATTTCCTATCGTCCGGCCTCCTTTTCCTTTCGAATCGAAATACAAACATGGGAATTCTTGAAAGATTTGTTTGGTTGAAAGGGCATTATTTCTATATCTTATTCTTCTTCATATATATCAGTCATATCATAGAACACAGAATACACTACTTCACTTCATTCACTTTGCGCTTAGAATTTCGAAATAACTCTGTTTTTCATTTTCAATTGCGACTATTTTCAAAATTGAATTAATCAATTCATATTAATAAAAGAAAGGCTTTGCAGAACGATTTCTAAATTCGAAAAAATGAAGAAAGTTCAATTCCTCAACCCAATTCGCAGTACCCCTAGAGTCCACTTCTTCCCCATACTACCAGTGAAAGGGAAAATGTAAAGACTACCATTAAAGCAGCCCAAGCCAGACTTACTATATCCATGTGAATTATGCCCCCTATCTCTTTGAATGAATTATTTCATTATTGTTCACTAATAATAGTGAAATTCTTGCCGAAAAGTCAAAAGGGGGATTCTGTACCAATCCAGGATCCCTTGACCAAAGACTCCAAAAGACCCGCTTGTACCTTCTAAAAAGCGCTTCTATTTTTTCTGATTTTCTCCTAGAATCGGAGAACATTCTGTGAGGGCTATCAGCAAACCAGAAAAGGGGATTTCCCGTCTTTTCTTAGGCGACACCCAGATTTGAACTGGGGAACAGGGATTTGCAGTCCCCCGCCTTACCGCTCGGCCATGTCGCCAAAAAAAGGATCGAAACTACATGAAAAATGAAAATATTCGCCTTTTGTTTGGGTAGAAGGATTCCTAAACTTCTTTTTTTTTATTGTACTTGTATCTTGCTTGTATCTTGAATCTTAATGCCACGCCTAAAAGAAACGAAACCTCCCCCTGGTAATTGAATCTGTCCCTTCGATTGATTGTAGAGTATCTAAAAACTCCCTTCTCCTTCTATTGAAATGAAAGGGGAAATGAGGATTTTAGGTCGTAAAAGCTAGACGAGTTTGAACCCTTAACTATTGTAAACTCCCGAACCCTTTTTATATTTTCATTTCCCTAACCCTAATGGTACTACTGATAGAAGACAATAGACAATCCAAATGGATTGCTAACTAATCGGTCTTGCTTTTTTTTTTTCAATAATTGAAATTATAATGGCAACGAGGAGTATTTGTAAACCCCAAAACAGAAAACGTTACACAAATATTGAAACAAGTATCTTCTTTGTAGATGATACCTTTAGGGAATTTGCACAAACGTATCGTGTTTCGATTTTTTCATTGAATAGAAAATCGAAATTTTGATAGAACACGACAGGATACAATTGGGAAGGGGTGCAGCTAGAAAGAGTTCGACGCTCTCCAGCTATATCCACGCAGGTTGTAATAAAAACAGAAAAGCCTACTTATTTACTTAATTACGCTCTTCAACGGTATTCTACTAAAAAAGAGGAAAAAGAAGTCCGTTTTTTCTCTGCGAATCCTTTTTTGAACAGAGCAACGGAGTCCGTGAATAGTTGCTCAAAAATCCAACCCTATCTTCTTTCTGATTCTTATGTCTTTATTATCGCCCCGAACGGATTCAATCGCCAATTCATTTCTTATTTTTCTGGTATCCCATGGGATTGGATAGAGAATATCATAATGATGATCGAAATGGAATTCTTTTTTTTTTTTATTCTATACAAACAAAACTCAATCTAAGTGTTTTTTATCAATTCCTTTCCGTTCGTATCTCTTTCAAATTCCATTCCAATTTGAGTATAAAATTCTCTTCATTTATGCGTCCCTACGTATTTTATACATTACTACATGTACGGGATTGGTTCCAATTTCATGTGATTTAGTAAACAGAATAGAAATTCCATCATTGCTATATCGATCCATACGATTCGATGCAGAATGAGTCAAAAATGGGATTTTTTCGAGAATATGGGGAATTCAAAATGCTTGACGATAGAAATGAAGGAATGGCTGTAATACCTGGGCTTAATCAGATACAATTTGAAGGATTCTGTAGGTTCGTTGATCAGGGCTTAAGAGAAGAACTTTCTAAGTTTCCAACGGTGGAAGGTCTCATAAAAGATTTTCTAGATATAGAAGATTTTCTAGATATGGCAAATTTAGAAGATTTAGAAGATTTAGAAGATTTTCTAGATGCAGTAGGGCAAGACTTAGAAAAAGAGGTAGACGAAGGCATAGATATAGATGAAGACGTAGATGAAGACGTAGAAAAAGACGTCGACGTATGCTTTCAATTATTTGCGGAAACATCGAAATTGGTCGAACCGTTGATAAAAGAACGAGATGCTGTATATGAATCCCTCACCTATTCTTCTGAATTATATGTATCCGCGGGATTAATTTGGAAAAGGAAGGGGTATTATATGCAAAAACAGACCATTTTGATTGGAAACATTCCTTTAATGAATTCCTGGGGAGTTTTTATAGTAAACGGAATGTACAGAATGGTAGTCAATCAAATATTGCAAAGTCCGGGTATCTATTATCGATCAGAATTGGACCATAAAGGAATTTTGGTCTATACCGGCACCATAATATCAGACTGGGGAGGAAGATTAGAATTAGAGATTGATAGAAAAGGGCGTATATGGGCTCGCGTAAGTAGGAAACAGAAAATATCCATTCTAGTTCTATCATCGGCTATGGGTTCGAATCTAAGCGAAATTCTAGAGAATGTTTGTTACCCTGAACTTTTATTGGCTTTTTTGTATGATAAAGAGAATGCAACAATTGGGTCAAAAGAAAATGCCATTTTGGAATTTTATCAACAGTTTGTTTGTGTGGGTGGAGATCCAGTATTTTCTGATTCCTTATGTAAGGAATTACAAAATCAATTCTTTCGCCAAAGGTGTGAATTAGGAAGGATTGGGCGACGAAATATTAACCGGAGACTCAATCTTGCTATATCCCAGAATAATACGTTTTTGTTACCGCGAGATATCTTGGCAGCCACAGATCATTTGATTGGAATGAAATTTGGAATGGGTACACTTGACGATATGAATCATTTGAAAAATAAACGTATTCGTTCTGTAGGGGATCTCTTACAAGATCAACTCAGATTGGCTCTGATTCGTTTGGAAAAAGTGGTTAAAAGAGCTATACGCGAAGCAATGAAAGGGAAATTGATACCGACGCCTCAGAATTTTGTAACTTCCACCCCATTAAAAACCACTTATGAATCTTTTTTTGGATTACACCCATTATCTCAAGTTTTGGATGAAACGAATCCATTGACACAAATAGTTCATGGGAGAAAATGGAGTTTTTTGGGTCCTGGGGGATTGACAGGACAAACCGCGAGTTTTCGGAGACGAGATATACATCCTAGCTACTATGGACGCATTTGCACAATTGACACATCTGAAGGAATCAATGTTGGCCTTATTGGATCCTTAGCAATTCATGCGAGAATTGGCGATTTTGGATCTCTAGAAAGCCCATTTTATGAAATCTCCGAGAAATCAAAAAGGGCACGGATACTTTATTTATCATCAAGGAGAGATGAATATTGTATGATAGGGATAGGCAATTCTTTGGCACTTAATGAAAGTTTTCAGGAAGAGCAGATTGTTCCGGCTCGATACCGTCAAGAATTCCTGACTATTGCATGGGAACAGGTTCATCTTCGAAGCATTTTTCCCTTCCAATATATTTCTATTGGAGTTTCTCTCATTCCCTTTATCGAGCATAATGACGCGACTCGGGCTTTAATGAGTTCGAATATGCAACGCCAAGCAGTTGCGCTTTCTCGGTCCGAGAAGTGCATTGTTGGAACCGGTTTGGAAGGCCAAGTGGCTCTAGACTCAGGAGTTTCCCTTATAACGGAACACGCGGGAAAGATCATTTCTATCCATACTGACAAGATCCTTTTATCGGGCAATGGGAATACTCTAAGCATTCCATTAGTTAGGTATCAACGTTCCAACAAAAATACTTGTATACATCAACAACCTCAGGTTAGGTGGGGCAAATGCATTAAAAAGGGACAAATTTTGGCAGACGGTGCCTCTACGGTTGGGGGAGAACTTGCTTTGGGGAAAAACCTATTAGTAGCTTATATGCCATGGGAAGGTTACAATTTTGAAGATGCGGTACTCATTAGTGAGCGTCTGGTATATGAAGATATTTTGACTTCTTTTCATATACGGAAATATGAAATTCAGATTCATGTGACAAACCAAGGCCCTGAAAAGGTCACTAATAAAATACCGCATCTAGCGCCCCATTTACTACGAAATTTAGGCAAAAACGGAGTTGTAATCTTGGGATCCTGGGTAGAAGCGGGGGATATTTTAGTAGGTAAATTAAGACCTCGGCTGGCGCAAGACGTATCCCCAGAAGATCGATTCGTAGACGCCCTACTTGGCACTCAGATAGCCACTTCAAGGCCAACTTGTCTAAAAGTACCTAGAGGTGGGAGGGGCCGGGTTATTGATGTGAGATGGATACGTTCTAATCCAGAAAGAGAAAGCCGAAAAAGAAAAAGCCGAGAAAGGATTCGTGTATATATTTCACAGAAACGTGAAATCAAAGTAGGTGATAAAGTCGCCGGAAGGCATGGAAATAAAGGGATCATTTCCAAAATTTTGCCTAGACAAGATATGCCTTATTTGCAAGACGGAAAGCCTATTGATATGGTCTTCAACCCATTGGGAGTACCCTCGCGAATGAATGTAGGACAGATCTTTGAATGCTCGCTCGGATTGGCGGGGGCTCTGCTAGATAGACATTATCGAGTAGCACCGTTTGATGAGAGATATGAACAAGAGGCTTCGAGAAAACTAGTCTTTTCTGAATTACATGAAGCCAGTAAGCAAACAGGAAATCCGTGGGTATTTGAACCCGAGTATCCGGGAAAAAGCAGAATATTTGATGGAAGAACGGGAGATCCCTTTGAGCAACCTGTTATAGTGGGACAGCCCTATATCTTGAAATTAATTCATCAAGTTGATGATAAAATACACGGGCGTTCCACCGGTCATTATACACCTCTTACACAACAACCCGTTAAGGGAAGGGCCAAGGGGGGGGGGCCAGCGGGTAGGAGAAATGGAGGTTTGGGCTCTAGAGGGGTTTGGTGTTGCGCATATTTTACAAGAGATGCTTACTTATAAGTCTGATCATCTTAGAACCCGCGACAAAATATTTCAGACTACAAGCCATGGAGGAGAAATGCCTAAAGCTGAGGATGCTCCCGAATCCTTTCGATTGCTCGTTCGAGAACTACGTTCTTTGGCCCTAGAAATGAATCATTTCCTTGTATCGGAGAAAAACTTTCAGATGAATAGGAAGGAAGCTTAATCGCGTAATTAATCAGAATTTTTTTTCTATGATTGATCGGTATAAACATCAACAACTTCGAATTGGATTAGTTTCTCCTCAACAAATAAGTGCTTGGGCCAATAAAACCCTGCCCAACGGGGAAATAGTCGGAGAGGTGACAGAAATCGAGCCTCTTGAGTCGGAAACCAATAAGCCAAAAAAGGGTGGATTCCTTTGTGAAAGAATTTTTGGACCTATAAAAAGCGGAGTTTGTGCTTGTGGAATTTCTGGCAAATTAGGAGATCAAAAAGAAAAGAGAACATTTTGCGGCGACTGCGGAGTCGAATTTGCGAATTCTCAGATACGAAGATATCAAATGGGCTACATCAAACTGACATGCCCCGTGACTCATGTGTGGTATTTGAGGCGTCTTCCTAGTTATATCGCGAATCTTTTAGATAAACCTCTTAAAGAACTAGAAGACCTAGTATACTGCGATGTGTGATTTGATCGAAATTCATATTTTACAGATTTGGAATGAGAAACTGTCACCCTATTCAATCGAATTGGGATGCCCGGATCTGACATGTCTCTTGTGAGGAGGACCATGAAGCTCAGAATTATGGGTGTATTCAATACCCCCAAAAAAAGGGAATTGGTCTATGGTCGATTCAGGAGCAAAAACAAAGAAATAGGAATTTCGAGTTCTACCTCGTCAAAAGACTTCTTTCTTTTGTGGAAACCATTCCCTGTCTTTTCGTTTTAGAAAGAAATGCAATTCTGTTTCTGTTCAAGTAAGCAAATATGTTATGGTTATAGAAGTCTATCCATCGCATATAGGCTTTAAAGAAAGGGCAGCGTGACATAACCGTCGAGGTAAGGTAAGGACCTAAAAGATCAAACGAAACGATATAGAGACAAGTCAATTCCTTACGAATTACAAGGTATTCCTTTAGAGGGATTCATCATTCGAAGGGGAAGTAGACTACTCAAGAATTTCCCATTTCATTTATGTCTCTATTTCAATCTTTTCAATTGAATGAAAGATAAAGAGTTGAGAAAATCACAATAAAAGAACAATGAATCAATGAAATGTTGCTTGTGAGAACTTGAGTAAGGAGTAGTTGGGGGGTTTCTATAATTTGAAAGCAAGAACTCCTTTATCTTTATTGGGCGTAACTACTTGAGCCGGATGAGAGGAAACTTTCACGTTCGGTTTCAAAGGGGGGGGGAAATCCTATAGGATCCTATCCCAATTTTGCTTTTACTAGGCCTATAGCTAAAAACCCCACACTTTTACGATTACGAGGTTCATTCGAATATGAAACCCAATCCTGGACACCTAGCATCCCTCCTTTTTTGACTACCCAAGGCTTGCATACTCACGAAATTTATACTGGAGCAGGCTCTATCCGAGAGCAATTGGGCGATCTAGATTTGCGAGTTATTATAGATTCGTCGTTGGCAGAATGGAAAGAATTAGAGGAAGAGGGGCTCACGGGTGATGAGTGGGAAGATCAGAAAAAGGAAAGAAGAAAGCGCTTTTTGGTTAGACGCATGGGATTAGCTAAGCATTTTATTCAAACAAATGTAAAACCCGAGTGGATGGTTTTATGTCTATTACCCGTTCTTCCCCCGGGGTTGAGACCGGCGCTTCATCTAGATGAGTTTCAATCAAAACCAATGGGTTCGGATATTAATCAACTTTATCTTAGAGTTCTTTCGCGGAACAATGCTCTTCTCGCTTTCTTAACAATTCAACCTAGGTCAGAGGACGTAATAATGTCTCAGCAGAAATTGCTACAAGAAGCTGTGGATACACTTCTTGATAATGGAGTCCGCGGACAGCCTATAAGGGATGGTCATAATAAGGTTTACAAGTCGTTTTCAGATGTAATTGAAGGCAAAGAGGGAAGGTTTCGTAAGAATCTGCTTGGAAAACGGGTCGATTATTCGGGACGTTCTGTCATTGTTGTAGGCCCCTCACTTTCATTACATCAATGTGGATTGCCTTTTGAAATAGCAATAGAGCTTTTCCAGCCATTTGTAATACGCGGTCTAGTTAGACAGCACTTTGCTCCGAACACAGCGACTGCTAAGCGTCAAATTCGGGAAAAAGAAAAAGAGCGAATTCTATGGGAAATACTTAAGGAAGTTATGCAGGGACATCCCGTATTGCTGAATAGAGCACCTACTTTGCATAGATTAGGCATACAGGCTTTCCAACCCATTTTAGTGGAAGGGCGCGCTATTTGTTTACATCCACTCGTTTGTAAAGGATTCAACGCAGACTTCGATGGGGATCAAATGGCTGTTCATGTACCTCTATCCTTGGAGGCTCAGGCGGAGGCTCGTTTACTTATGTTTTCTCATATGAATCTCTTGGCTCCGTCTATTGGGGATCCTATTTGTGTACCAACTCAAGATATGCTTATTGGGCTCTATATCTTAACAAGCGGGAATCGGCAAGGTCTTTGTGGAAATAGGTATAATCTGTCGAATCGCAGAAACTGCCAAACTGATAGAATTGACGACAAGAACTCTAGGTATATGAAAGGAAAAGAACCTGTTTTTTGCAATTCCTATGATGCAATTGGAGCTTATCGACAGAAAAGAATCCGTTTAGACAGCCCCTTTTGGCTCCGGTGGCGACTAGATCAAGGCCTTATTGTTTCAAGAGGAGTTCCTGTCGAAGTTCATTATGAATCTTCGGGTACCCATCATCAGATTTACGGACACTTTTTAATAGTAAGAAGTGTAAAAAAAGAAATTCTTTGTATATATATTCGAACTACTCTTGGTCATATTTTTCTTTATCGCGAAATTGAAGAAGCTATACAAGGGTTTTCTCAGGTCTCTTACTAACTAAATGAAGTAAGTCTATGACCCCACCCAGTGTGAATTCGGGCCTTTACGATTCAACTCGTACCGTAGTGACTTCTACGCGAATCAAGGTCGAGAAAAGGGAGTTTGCCAATCAAATATATTGTCGAATCCTACTCAACGGAATATGGAGGTGCTTATGCAAGAGCCGGCCAATCTGGTCTTTCAAAATAAAGTAATAGATGGGGATGCTATTAAACGACTTATTAATCGATTAATAGATCGCTTCGGAATGGCATATACATCCCACATCCTCGATCAAGTAAAGACCCTCGGTTTCCAGCAAGCCACCGCTACATCCATTTCATTAGGAATTGATGATCTTTTAACGATACCTTCTAAGGGATGGCTAGTCCAGGATGCTGAACAACAACGTTTTCTTTTGGAAAAACACTATCATTATGGGAATGTACACGCGGTAGAAAAATTACGCCAATCCATCGAGATATGGTATGATACAAGTGCATATTTGCGACAAGAAATGAATCCCAATTTTAGAACCACCGACCCCTTGAATCCTGTACATATTATGTCTTTTTCAGGAGCTAGAGGAAATGCCTCTCAAGTACACCAATTACTAGGTATGAGAGGGTTAATGTCGGATCCACAAGGACAAATGATTGATTTACCCATTCAAAGCAATTTCCGCGAAGGGCTCTCCTTAACAGAATATATTATTTCTAGCTATGGAGCTCGCAAAGGGGTTGTGGATACTGCTATACGAACAGCGGACGCTGGGTATCTTACGCGCAGACTTGTTGAAGTAGTTCAACACGTTGTTGTACGTAGAACAGATTGTGGCACCACCCGAGGGCTTTCTGTAAGTCCCCGAAACGGGGCGTTGCCGGAAAGATTTGTTATGCAAACATTAATAGGTCGTGTATTAGCCAACGATATTTATATGAGTGCGCGATGCATTGCCGTTCGAAATCAAGATCTTGGGATTAGCCTTGTCAATCAACTCATAACCTTTCAAATACAGCCAATATCTATCCGAACCCCCTTTACTTGTAGGAGTACGTCTTGGATCTGTCGATTATGTTATGGTCGGAGTCCTGCTCATGGCAACTTGGTTGAATTGGGGGAAGCTGTAGGTATTATTGCGGGCCAATCCATTGGAGAACCGGGGACTCAGCTAACATTAAGAACTTTTCATACCGGTGGAGTATTCACCGGAGGTACTGCAGAAGATGTGCGAGCCCCTGTCAACGGAAAAATCCAATTCAATGAGGACTTGGTTCATCCCGCACGGACACGCCACGGGCAGCCTGCCTTTCTATGTTCTATAGATTTTTATGTAACTATTGAGGGGGAAGATATTATACATAGCGTGCCTATTCCAGCAAAGAGTTTTCTTTTAGTTCAAAATGATCAATATGTAAAATCAGAACAAGTAATTGCTGAGATTCGTGCGGGAAAATCCACTTTTCCTTTGAAAGATAGAGTTCGAAAACATATTTATTCTGACTCAGAAGGAGAAATGCACTGGAGTACCGATGTGTACCATGCACCCGAATTTCCTTATAGTAATGTCCATCGCTTACCAAAAACAAGTCATTTATGGATCTTGTTAGGGGATTTATGTAGATCTGACCCCGTTCTTTTTTCGATCTACAAGGATCAAGATCAAATGAGCATTCATTCTCTTGCTGCCCAAGGTAGATATACGCCTAGCCCTTATGTGAAAAATGATCAATTGAGACACAACTTCTTTCGTTTAGGTCTTTATGGCAAAGGGGGAAGGATTATGATTCGTAATTATTCAGAGCTTAATGAAAGCCTATTGACTGCCCGTTGGAATCTACCCTACCCTGCTATTCTACGCGATAATTTTCATTTAGTGGCGAAGAAGCGAAGAAATCGATTTCTCATTCCATTCGGATCGATTCAAGAACATGGACGAGAAAAAGAACTAAGACTCTGTTCCGACATCTCGATTGAAATGCCCAAAAATGGGATTTTCCGTAGAAATAATAGCATTCTTGCTTATTTCGACGATCCTCGATACAAAAGAGGGGGGTCAGGAATTACAAAATATGGGCCTATAGAGGTGGAAGAGGCAGATTCAATCGTCAAAAAAAAGGATTTCCATTTCGTTGACTATGACTATGGAGGAGTCCAAGAATTGGAGCCAAAATACCAAGAGGAAGTGGATCCCCTTTTTTTCATTCCCGGAGCCGAAGAAGTGCATATTTTACCTGACTCCTCTTTGATAATGGTACGGAACAATAGTCTCGTTGGAGTAAATACACAAATTACTTTAAATAAAAGAAGCCGGGCAAGCGGGTTGGTCCAAGTGGATAGAAAAAAAAAAAAAAAGGTGGGGTGGATTAAAGTGCAAATCTTTTCTGGAGATATCCATTTTCCGGAGGGGGAAGAAAATAGATCCCTACACAGTGGCGTCTTGATACCAGTACCACCACGACTAAGAAAAACCCAGTCGAAAGAATCCACAAAATGGAAAAAGGGGATCTATGTCCAACGAATTACACTTTCCAAGAAAAGTTTTGTTTTGCTTCGACCCGTAGTCACATATGAAATAGCGGACGCTAAAAAGTTAACAAGACTTTTTCCTCAAGATCCAGTGGAAGAAATCGATAATATAGAACTTGAGGTTGGTAATTATATCCGTTATGGGGATGGCAACTTGATTCGGGGCATTTCTGGCACAAGTATTCAATTAGTTCGGACTTGTTTATTCTTGAATTGGGACCAAGACGAAAAAGATTCTTCGATCGATATAGAGGAGGCCCGCGCTTCCTTTGTGGAAGTAAGTACAAAGGGCTTGATTCGAGATTTCCTAAAAATGCACTTAGGGAAATTTCAGATTTCATATATCAGAAAAAGAGAGGATCCTTCCGGTTCAGGATTGCCCTCTGAGAATGGTCCAGATCGTACCAACATCAATCCCTTTTCTTCTAGTTATTCCATTTATTCCAAGGCAAGGGTTCGACAGCCACTTAGCCAAAACCAAGGAACTGCTCGTATATTGTTGAATAGAAGTAAGGAATCCCAATCTTTCATAATCTTGTCCTCATCTAATTGTTTTCAACTAGGTCCGGTCAAGTTCAACGATCGAAAATCTCACAATGCGAAAAAAGAATTAATTAAAAGAGATCCAGACCCTATAATTATGATTAGGAATTTGTCGGGACCCTTAGGAGCAATTCCTCAAATTGTCAATTTTGGTGTATGTTACCATTTACTAACAAAGAATCAGATTTCCGTAATGAAATATTTCCAACTTGATCATTTAAAACAGACCCTTCAAATAATTCAATATTTTTTTATGGATGAAAACCAGAGAATCTATAAGCCCGATCCATATAGTAACATCTTTTTGACTCCATTCAATTTGAATTGGTATTTTATACAGCATAATTATCATCATAATTATTGGGAAGAAACATCCACAATAATAAATCTTGGGCAGTTTTTTTCTGAAAGTGTATGTATAGCCAAAAACGGCCCAAGCCTAAAATCGGGTCAAGTTTTAATTGTCCAACAAGGGGGGTATCGAATAATAAGATCAGCTAAGCCCTATTTGGCTACTCCAGGAACAACTGTTCATGGCCATTATGGAGAAATCCTTTCCGGGGGAGGTACATTAGTTACATTTCTATATGAAAAATCACGGTCTGCTGATATAACAACACAGGGTCTTCCAAAAGTAGAAAGGGTATTTGAAGTGCGTTCAATGGATTCAATATCGAGGAACCTCGAAAAGAGAATTGAGGGTTGGAACGAGTGGATACCAAGAATTCTTGGAATTCCGTGGGGATTCTTGATTGGTGCCGAGCTAACAATAGCGCAAAGCCGTATTTCTTTGGTTAATAAGATCCAAAAGGTTTATCGATCCCAGGGAGTACAGATCCATAATAAGCATATAGAAATGATTGTACGCCAAATAACATCAAAAGTCTTGGTTTCAGAAGATGGAATGTCTAATGTTTTTTTACCCGGAGAACTTATTGGATTGTTACGAGCAGAACGCACGGGGCGGGCTTTGGAAGAGGGGGTCTGTTACCGCGCCGTCTTTTTGGGAATAACTCGCGCATCTCTAAATACTCCAAGTTTTCTATCCGAAGCAAGTTTTCAAGAAACTGCTCGGGTTTTAGCAAAAGCCGCTCTCCAAGGTCGTATCGATTGGTTGAAAGGCCTGAAAGAGCACGTTGTTCTAGGGGAGATGATCCCCGCTGGGACCGGATTCAAAGGATTAGTACACTCCTCAAGGGAACATAAGGCTCTTTCTCTGGAAACCAAAAAGAAGAATTTATTCGAAGAAAAAGCGATCCATTTTTTCTTCTATCATAGAGAATGGTTTGATTCTTAGTCTTGCAGTTCGAAGAATTTACAAGATACATCAGAAGAATCGTTTACAGGATTTAATGATTCCGCAGAACAGACAAATTAATCCTTTTAACTATGTGTGGTATGGGGAGGGGAGTTTCCAATAGTAATAAACAAAGAAAGAGAATCACAAATAGAAAGGAAAGGAATGGCTTGAATCATGTATCAACGGTCCATCCTCGGTAGAAGAAAAGGTTCCGTCGGAACAATCATTTATTTACGAATACCTTGTCTTTTTTTCTTTGAACAAAAAAAGAAAGAAAGAGGAAATGGGGAGGAGAAATGACAAGAAGATATTGGAACATCGGGTTGGAAGAGTTGCTGGGAGAAGCAGTTCATCTTGGTCATGGTATTAAGAAATGGAATCCTAGAATGGCCCCTTATCTTTTGATTTCTCCAAAGTGTAAAGATAATCATATTACAAATCTTACTAGAACCGCGCGCTTTTTAGCAGAAGCTTGCAATTTAGTTTTTTATGCAGCAAGTGAAGGAAAAAGATTCTTAATTGTTGGTACCACAAAAAAAGTATCGAATTACGTAGTACAGGCTGCAATAAAGGCTCGGTGCCATTATGTTAATAAAAAATGGCTCGGCGGTATGTTAACGAATTGGTCCACTGCGGAAACGATGCTTCGGACGTTCAGGGACTTGAGAACGTACCAAAACACAGGGAGACTCGACCGTTTTCCCAAAAGGGATGCAGCTATTTTGAAGAGACAGTTGTCTCACTTGCAAAAATATTTAGACGGGGTGCAATATATGACGGGATTACCCGATATTGTAATCGTCCTTGATCAGCAAGATGGATTTACGGCCCTTCTAGAATGCACCGCTTTAGGAATTCCAACAATTGGTTTAATCGATACAGATTGTGACCCCAATCTCGTGGATTTTCCGATTCCAGCAAATGATGAGTCTATCCTTTCAATCCGATTCATTCTTAACAAATTAGTATTAGCAATTTGTGAGGGCCGTTCTAGCTCTAAGAGCTCTATACGAAATCCTTGATTAATAAGAAAAAAAAATACATTCTTTTTTAAACTTCCTCGATTTTTGCAATTGTTTTCTATTCTGGAATCTCCCAAAAAGAGAAAAAACAGTGAATCTTTTGCGATTGGTTGGTATCCAAAATATACAATTCAAGTAAGCAAGCCGAAAAAGAAACGATTGAATCAAAATAATTCCTTTTAAAGTTCTTTTTTTTTTTCAGAGGGCAATATGAGTGTTTTATCATGTTCTATAAACACAATAAGTGGGCTATTATACGAGGTATCCGGTGTGGAGGTAGGTCAACATTTTTATTGGCAAATAGGGGGGTTCCAAGTCCACGGCCAAGTGCTTATTACTTCTTGGGTTGTAATTGCTATCTTATTAGGTTCAGCTATTCTAGCGGTTCAAAATCCACAAACCATTCCGACAGATGTTCAGAATTTCTTCGAATATGTCCTTGAATTCATTCGAGACGTGAGCAAAACCCAGATTGGCGAAGAATACGGCCCGTGGGTTCCCTTTATTGGAACTATGTTTCTTTTTATTTTTGTTTCTAATTGGTCGGGGGCCCTTCTCCCTTGGAAAATCATACAGTTACCGCAGGGGGAGTTAGCCGCACCCACAAATGATATAAATACAACCGTTGCTTTAGCCTTACTCACGTCAGTGGCATATTTTTATGCAGGTCTTTCAAAAAGGGGATTAGCCTATTTCAAAAAATACATACAACCGACTCCAATCCTTTTACCCATTAACATCTTAGAAGATTTTACAAAGCCTTTATCACTTAGTTTTCGACTTTTCGGTAATATATTAGCCGATGAATTAGTAGTTGTTGTTCTGCTTTCTTTAGTACCTTTAGTGGTTCCTATACCCGTCATGTTTCTTGGATTATTTACAAGCGGCATTCAAGCTCTCATTTTTGCAACTTTAGCTGCGGCTTATATAGGCGAATCCATGGAGGGTCATCATTGACTAGTCTTTTGTTTGGCTTAGCCCAACACAATGTATCCGTGACTCATCAAGAGAATTGACTTAGGGAACTTCTAAAGAAATAGAAAAATATGGTGCGGTATATCTGACCTAGAGTAATAAAAAAATTTTGCTAGGGTAGGAAAGTGCAAAAAAGGAAAGAGATCTAAAAGATCTTTTTCCTAAAATGACGGCTTTTCAACCCGGTTGTGGAAATTGTCGAAATGCCTGTTTTTTTGTTATTTTGCGTTATAAAATTACTTTGTGGGATCGTTTTCTCGCGAGAGGTAATGAAAAGAATTATAGAACAGATTTCTCTCTATGCTTAGATCACGGATAAATGGAAATTTTCTTGATAAGACCTTTTATCAGCCGTCCTCTTATTGTATTCCACCTTTTCGAAAGAAAAGAACTTCAATAAGACTCAAATTGCAGGGCTATCTTTCTCTTTGTCTTTGTCAGAAGGGAGAGGGAGAGACCCCGGTAATTAACGGCTACAAAGAAAATCGCGCAGCACCTGCCGAAGAAAAAAACGACCCTACGACGAACGCCGACTCAACAAAGGACCAGGAAAACCAAATAAAAATCGAAATACGGGAGGAATTTTGACCCATCCCGGATTTCGAAGACCATGAAAAAAAACTAAAGCAAACTCTCACGGTCTTCAAGAAAATCGCCATTTTGGTTCTGCTTATTGACCGCTTCGGCAAAGTGTTCATAATTTTAATGGTCCTTCAAATACTGATTCTTTATTGGGACCAGAACGAAGGCGTATTGCTCGAGCTACTCTTGGACTTCGTGAACGACATCCTGTTCTTCTTCGTTGCTTACCTACAAGGCTATTTCTCCTGGAAGCAATTTTGTTGCGAATGTTCCTTTTATGGCATATGCCTAAAATGGGAGATTCAAACGCGTGTCCACCCACCTGGACCTGCATTCTGGAACCTATCCAATTTCCAGAAGTTCCTAAAAAAATTCTGGGTGGAATTCCAAGCGGACTCGGGGTTGGAATTGATAAATTCGCCAGTAAAGGTAAAAAGCCTAATAATGACTTTAGTGGTAATTATTATGCTATGCTGGCGAAAAAAATAACGGCTTTTCCACCCGGTTGTGGAAATTAGGGAAATGCCCGTTTTTTTGTTATTTTGCGTTATAAAATTACTTTGTGGGATCGTTTTCTCGCGAGAGGTAATGAAAAGAATTATAGAACAGATTTCTCTCTATGCCTAGATCACGGATAAATGGAAATTTTATTGATAAGACCTTTTCAATTGTGGCCAACATCTTATTACGAATAATTCCGACAACCTCCGGCGAAAGGGAGGCATTTTCCTATTATCGAGATGGTGTGATTTGATTCTTTTTTTTTACCGCCCTCGTCCTTCACATGTAGTCGGGATAGAAAGAAAAAAGATTCTTGAAAAAAATCGACGCTTAGTGAGGGTGAAGTTTTTCAATAACATAAGAACAATTCCCTCTGTCGTGTATATCCGATTAATGAAACCTTAGGTGCTTCAATTGTCGATTGATTCTAGTATTGAGCGAAAGGTTAGACCTGTGTGGGTTCTATTCTCTAATGTGGGTGAAGCCTATTCCATTGACTAGTCCCAATAGGCGGCATAGGGGAAGAAGCACTACGTCTTGGAATCAACAACACAAAAATTTTGTTAGAAATTATTCCTTTCCCTTATTCGGGATCGAGACGAAGAAGAATGGTTGGGACAAGAAGCATCCATCTCGTTCGTACTTTGTATATACGTATAACCATAGAATACTGTTGAAGTGCCCAATTACCAGGAATTTGTGGGCGTTGAGGACAAAGAAATTTTTAGAATTACCCTTTTTTATCTAGTAGCAACACGCTTCATGTTAAGAAAAACTCTTTTTAAGGGGGGGTTGGCTAGAGATTTCTTGTAAAAATACTAGCCCTACTCAGTTAATAATGAGACAATTTCAATCTTTTTTGATTTCTGTTATCGCTCTCATTATACACACAAATTAAGGGAGGAGCCGTATGAGATGAAAATCTCACGTACGGTTTTGGAACGGAGATTCTTTCATCTTGAAACCGAATGCCGACCGTAACGGATGTCGGCTCAATCCGAAGGAAATTATGCGGAAGCTTTGCAGAATTATTATGAAGCGATGCGGCTAGAAATTGATCCCTACGATCGAAGCTATATCCTCTATAATATAGGACTTATACACACAAGCAACGGAGAACATACGAAAGCTTTGGAATATTATTTTAGGGCCCTCGAGCGAAACCCATTCTTACCACAAGCTTTTAATAATATGGCTGTGATCTGTCATTACGTGCGGCTATCTCCACTATAGAAAGAGAAAAAAGGGAAAGGAAGGAAAGTGAAGAGCAAAGCCACTAGAAAATACTAGAATAAAAAAAGGCTTGCTACGTATGCCTCGCCCAAAACAACGATTTTTATCAGCTGTAGCAAGGAAAGAAACTTCGTAGAAGTTGAAATATGAAAAAAAAGATATGCCTGGATACTTTATTCTATGGATAAGGGATCAAATTGATAGAGGAAGCGCCGTAAGGATAAATTTGCGAGGTTTTGAGCCGAGCCGGTGCAATAAGATAAGAACTGTTTACTTATTACTTATCTCATGCTATGAGAAAAAGGTGAGGAATCCGCTTATGTAATCGAGCCGATCCCCTGGATTAAGGTATTGAGCAGCGGTGTAGCATCAGATCCCAAAGATAGTAAGTCTTTTCTTTTCCTTCTTAGCTTTTCTTTCTTATGAATAAGAATAAAAGAAGAGTCTGTTTCAAAGATTCTATATTCATTTCTCTATGAAACCGAGATAGTTACCTTTGTAGAATAAAAAGCAAATAATAGCGAAAAGACCCATGCTTTATTCTTCGGATTCTTCGGAGGATGGGAAAAGAGATAAAACGAAAATGAAAAGAAATCATTAAGAAAAATGAAAGTTTAAAACTCGGAGAATTCACCTCTTTTAGTTAATTCTAAAGAACTGGGATAGATCTATCGTAAATTTCTTTGAATGGATTAGATAGAACAAATTAACAAAAAAACGAAAAGACTTGATTGCTGAGCCGTATGAGGTAGGAAACCCTCAAGTACGGTTCTAAGGGAAGGAATTGACTGACCCCCCTATTCCTATTCCGACCGGGGAGAGCAGGCCATTCGGCAGGGAGATTCCGAAATTGCGGAGGCTTGGTTCGACCAAGCCTCCGAGTATTGGAAACAAGCTATAGCGCTTACTCCTGGAAATTACATTGAAGCGCAGAATTGGCTAAAAATTGCGAAGCGTTGGGACTAAGAAAAGACTCTTCATTTCTTATGTAAGACATAAGTCACTCGTGGAACTTCTAATTCCAATTTTATCAGGCAGAATTAAGCCTGAAACAAGAAAGGGGGGGGTCTATCCATTTATTGGTACCCCCCCTCCATTTTACTGCACTACTTTGAGTAGTGAACTGAACTACTTTGAGTAGTGAACTCATGAAAAAACAATAGACAAAAGAATCCCTATGGATAGAAATCAGTACATTGAGCATTCCTTGAGGGAACTACGTTATATCGTAGAAAAACTGATCGATTCCACCAGAAAGAACCTTCTTGAAGACTGGTTGTCATGGGAAAACAATCCCCATGACGAAGAGTCCACGTACCTGAAGTATTCCGCCTTATGTGGGGAGGAAAAGGATCCCGCATTCCGGCTGGAGCCGTGGGAAGTTAAAACACTCTCGGATCTTCGGCGTAGGTTGGAATATTTCATATCAGAAGACCTATATCCGGCTAGCGGTTCAAGCTCATGGGATACCGGACCGGACAAAGGGGGAGTTTCATAAGAGGCGTATTTTACAAGAATACAACAGTCTGCTGGAACTGTTGGGCTCGCTTCCATCAGAGAAATAAATCTATGATGTGACAACCAAGAGAAAGAAAAAATCTCTCTTAACAGAGAATATAGTGACGAAATGGAAAATGGAAATAAGAGACATAATTTGTCTGATTTAGCGAGAAAATTACATAAAGAGGAATCTTATTAATCGAAGAAAAAAGGTTTCCCTTCCGTTATGTTTACCCATCAAAGTAACCTAGAGTTGTTAATTTAGGAATGAAATCCATTTTGTTGTTATGCCGTTTGGAGTTCCCAAAGTGCCCTTTGAATTTGAAGATCCTGATGCTGACGAGGAAGACGGGGAAGTAGAAGTCACTTGGATGGACTTATATAATCTACTTTTTCGTGAAAGGGTGCTTTTTTTAGGTCGAGCAATTAAACCGGAGATCACAAACCACCTCGTAAGTCTTATGGTCTTTCTCACTGTAGAAAGGGATGACTGGAGTCCAATGCTGCTTATAAACTCTCCTGGGGGATACATATTCAACGGGTTATCTCTGTATGATACTGTGCGCCTTTCGGGGGCAAGAACCCTATGCGTTGGAACAGCCGTTTCCATGGCATCCGTGATTTTGGTCGGAGGATCTGACAATAAACGCGCAGCATTCCCTCACGCTTGGCGCCAATGCGTTTTTTATTTGACAAATGAAAAAAAAAAAAGAAGACTATGCCTTCGCCACATAAAATATGAATATTAGGTAATAATAGCATGGCACTTTGAATTCGATACGAGAAAACTCGCCTTGCGTGTTTTTTTCTCGAACATTAGATTATGTATCGAAAGAGTAGTATGAAATAAGAGGCATCCCCAATTGCATTTTTTCTATCGGGGACCCCTTTTAAGCGTACCAAACTTTTTGTTTTCACACCAGAAAACTCTTACCAATTGTCATGAAAGAGTAAAAAAACTTTGGGATTGTTAAATCACAAACGAAAGAAATATACAAATCAACGGAGCCATCATAGTATTTTGGAACTTCTTCGAAAGAAAGGATGGTAAGTGGATCATTTCACGATCTGGGTCTGATAGGCCCTTTGGTTTCCATCCAAAGTGAAATTCCACTGGAAAGCCGTATGCAATGCGCAAAAGATGCCTGTACGGTTGTTTTTGTTCAAGTCTTTTTTTCGTATTCTTTATCTTCTCTTTGACACTTATCATGCGAGACGGAGATGAAAGAAGGACTTTTTAGACATATCATCAGGGTAATGATACATCAACCTCGTATCAATAAGTTTGAGGACGAAGGCCCTGAAGTTATCATGGAAGCGCGTATAATGTTAGACTTGCGGCACCACATCGTAGAGATTTATGTACTAAAAACAGGCCAACCTTTCTGGGTTATATCTGTAGACCTGGAAGTGGATACTTATCTGACACCGACGGAAGCCAAGATATACGGACTCGTTGATCTGATACTTATCAAAGCAAAAGACGCGGAGGAGTAGGTATATAATGCAAGATTTTAACGAAATGATGAACAAACTGGCGCCCCAAGTCTACGTTTGGCTAGTGACCATCCTATCTAACTGTCGCCAGGAAATTTTATGGCAATATGTCCGCCAACTCGAGCGAGAGGGGACATATGATTTCACGAATAGCTATAGCTACTTAAAAAAAAGCGAAGAGCTTGGTGAAGACCTAAACGTATCAAGGGTGGGCGTGGTGCGCTTTTTTGGCGACTTGCAGTGTGAGCTACAAAGAGCAGAAAAATCTTCTATTGCTACGGGGCAGCCCCTAAACTGGGAAGCTTGTATGAGGCGAAGAGAATCTATTGTCCAACGTGAAAAAATTAGTTTTTCGCTACATCGTGGAGCACGAAAACTACACCAAAACCGAATTGGTGGAAATGAAACGGCAACTGAGCGAAATACTGAAGGAAGAAAAAGAGCTTCCATCCGCCCGATTTCGCGATCTTTATGGAGATCAATGAGGAACAATTCCAATTCGCAAATATCGGATCGGAATCGAGTTTCTATTCTTAGCAGATAGAATTGAAAATGCAATCAATTTTCTATTCTTATTTCTATTCTTAGCAGATTGCATTTTCAATTCTTCAATTCTATTAATGAAGGAAAGGAAATAGCAGGCATTCAGAAGCTTGCGGTTAGGATGGATCTAAACCAGTCCATTAGGTATATTATTTAGCATGCCAACTACTCAACAACTTATTAGAAACGCCAGACAGCCAGTCAGAAATGCTACGAAAGCCCCCGCTCTTAGGGGGTGCCCTCAGCGCCGAGGCACATGTACTAGGACGTATGTGCGACTCGTTCAGATCACAAGATTACGGGCTGGGAAAAGAATTTCCAGTATTAACGAGTAGTACCGGAGAATAGAATGGAAAGAACCCTATCTAAAAACGAAAAAAATCTTTCTGTGTGTCTGAAATTTATGGTTTTTTTCTTTTTATTGGTTCAAATCCAATCACCCCAATTTTTCAAAAAGAGTACCCCATTGGGAGTCAATCTCTATCCCATTAAGCGGGAGGAATTCGATTTGAAAAGCAGAAAGAGTATACCTCTGTTCTTGCAAGAACGGACTCAGAGGGTCAGCTACCTAGCGAATCTTTCTAATTAAATACCGTTACTGTATAGGTGGGTCTCGTTGGGAAAGACCCATTACTGAATAATTTATAGGTAGAGCCGAAGAGTGTGAACTGTACAAGTTGCCACTGGCATTGATGAAAGGAAAGAGGGGGCTCCGGTGTATAGAGGAGACCTGGCCGTTCAAGAAGAGGAAGTAACCATAGAAACGATGGAACCCGCTATTTCATTATTGACTTATTTCCATTTATCCCTTTTTATTTTATTACTAAGTCTTTTTGATCCTTAGTATCAATAGAATTTTCTATGTCAAGGTGCCATGCTTAGAACTAGAAAAAAAGAAAAAATAGCGGTCAGGAAGGTTATAGTAGCAAAAGCCGTTGGAATTCTTATTTTATACATTGGAAAAATACGTTTTGTTATGAAACAACTTGGAGAGATAAAAGAGTAACTGACAAACAGAATATGGAAACTCAACCAATAAGATTCCGCTGGCCAGAGCTGCGCCATTTTGTGGTAAAAGAGATAGAAAAATGTCACTTCGAAATCATTAATCGGTTTGCGCAAAAGGAAAAATACAACCAAAATTCCGACGCGCGATGCCTACAAAAATATCACGCGCTTGAGCGCAGGAACACTGATCCAGAATGTTCTCTGGATGAGAAAGAAATAGCGAAACTGACTAGGGTGCAAATTTTGTTACAAGAACTAATAGAAAGAACAAGACAGCAGCATCTATATGCCGCTTACAAAATCGAAGACGAGTTGACTCCATCTTTGCGACATAAAAATAGTGAAGAAAACTACGAGCAAATAACCACTTTCTTGCATACCAAGCTTCCCTTTTAATTGTCGATATATGAGTAGAAATTTATTGAGTTCGTCATTCCTTGTACTTAATTATATTCTAAATACCCACTTAGTTATCCTTAATATACGAAATGCGAATTCGAAGTATTCTAAGCTTAAGGTATTCCTATAACATAACAATATAACAATACCAGGTACAAATATTAGGTACAAATTTGAAATCGAGGTAGTCCAGTCTATGACAACTCTCAATAACTTCCCCTCCTTTTTAGTCCCTTTAGTAGGCTTAGTATTTCCCGCATTTTCAATAGCTTCTTTATTTCTTCATATTGAAAAAAACAAGATTTTTTAGATTCGAGGGGACAAAATCTTTTCTATTTTTTTTTTTTCAATTCAAGATTTAGAGAACATAGTTATTTAGTATAATAGGATACAAGAGGTGGCCCACCCCGAACGAGCGGGGGGGTCGGTCTTATGGATGTGCAAAGATACTATATCGGTAAATGAATTCTAGTTTTTTTCAATAGCCAAAGAAAGTCAAATGAAATTGATTTAGGCCATTCTTTATTTAGGCCATTCTTCTAATAAAAAAAAAAAATGAAGTGGAGTCTAGTATGAGTTGTCAATCTGAAAATATATGGATAGAACTTATAGCAGGGTCTCGAAAAACAAGCAATTTTTTCTGGGCTGTTATCCTTTTTTTAGGTTCATTAGGATTCTTACTGGTTGGGTCTTCCAGTTATCTTGGCAGAAATTTGATATCTTTTTTCCCGTCTCAGCAAATTCTTTTTTTCCCCCAAGGGGTTGTGATGTCCTTCTATGGAATTGCGGGTCTCTTTATTAGCTCCTATTTGTGGTGCACAATTTCATGGAATGTAGGCAGTGGGTATGATCAATTTGATAGAAAAGAAGGAATAGTGTGTATTTTTCGTTGGGGATTTCCTGGAAGAAATCGTCGGATCTTCCTACGATTCCTTATGAAAGATATTCAGTCCATCCGAATAGAAGCTAAAGCGGGTTTTTCTATTCGTCGTATCCTTTCTATGGAAATCCGGGGACAGGGGGCCCTTCCCTTGATCCGTACTGATGAGAATTTGACTCCACGCGAAATTGAACAAAAGGCCGCTGAATTAGCCTATTTCTTGCGTGTACCGATCGAAGTTTTTTGAAATGAACATGACATGAAGCGAAGAAATAGAATAAATGCTTTCGTGAGCAAAGAAGAAAGGTATGGATCCTCTTGTCGTTAGAAATCTTTTTTCTATACCATAATAAAATGGAATAACCTAGGGTTCTTCAAAACACAAGATGCATGGGGGTGAAAGCAGACCTATATGAAAGAAAGAACGAAAAAATCGAAACGAAAAAGCTTTTGTACCACCCCCAAAAGGATTTGTCTGCGTATGTAGCGTATGTCAATTTACACTCAACTCAATAACACAATAACAAAAGAGGTAAAGAATCTCCAATTTTCTATTTCAAAAGATTTTGAAATTTTGATAGAAAAGAAAGGCATTTTTTTTTTTAGACTGAAGGAGTAAGGATTGACTTACATTACAAAAACAAAAAAAGAGGGGCTATACTATATTCCTAAGCCCGATACCCCTTTGAGTGGAACTCATGTTTGCTTAATAGAAATCTTAGATCACCTAGAGTCGTCGAATTGGTTGAATTCCTTAACTTTAAAAAAACTGAAAAATGGAGGGATGAAAAAATGAAAAAAAAAAAAGTACCCACTCCCTTTCTATACGTTGCATCCATAGTATTTTTACCCTGGTGGATCTCCCTGTTATTTACTAAAAGCCTAGAATTCTTGGTTACGGATTGGTGGAATAGTAGACAATCCGACACTTCTTGGGATGAGATTGAAGAAAAAAGTCTGATGAAAAAATTCATAGAATTAGAGGAACTCCTTCTCTTGGACGAAATGCTAAAGGAATGCCCGAAAGTATATCTAGAAAACTTTCGTATAGGACTCCACAAGGAAACGGTCCAATTAATTAAGATGCACAATGAGGATCAGATCCATAGGATTTTGCACTTCTCGCAGACTCTAATCTATTTCGTTATTCTAAGCGGTTACTCTATTCTGGGTAAGGAACAACTTGTTATTCTTAACTCTTGGTTTCAAGAATTCTTATATAATTTAAGCGACACAATAAAAGCCCTGTGCATTATTGCATTCGCTGATATTTTTTTCGGATTCCATTCGGTACACACTTGGGAATCGATAATTAGCTATGTCTGCAAAGGGCTTGGATGTGTTTCTACCGATCGAATCCCATCTTTTGTTCGTTGGATTTTGCCATCCATTTTAGATGTAGCCTGGAAATTTTGGTCCTTCCGTTATTTAAACAGCCTATCCCCGTCACTTTTAGCGTTATATAGTGCAATGAAGGACGAGCCTTTTTAGATGTAGCCTGGAAATTTGTGTCCTTCCGTTATTTAAAGAGCCTATCCCCGTCACTTTTAGCGATGTATAGTGCAATGAAGGACTCCATCGGATCCAACGATACAATCCTCATCTTTATTTATTGCTTTGTACACAAAGCCAAGCCGTACTTACCCCTTCTACCCTTTCGGCGGTCCTATACTATATTCCAGTCCCTTTTTTTTGGTAAATGGCGGAATCGGGGGTCGGGAACTCTACTAGTAACCCACCTAATTTTATTGTAGAAATTTGGAGATCAATGATTGGCCCATGCAAACTAGAAAGACCCTCTCTTGTATAACGGAAGAAATTACTCGATCCATTTCGGTCTCGCTCATGCTATATATAATAACTCAGGTATCCGTTTCAAATGCATATCCCATTTTTGCGCAGCAAGGTTATGAAAATCCACGAGAAGCAACTGGGCGTATTGTATGCGCGAATTGCCATTTAGCTAATAAGCCAGTGGATATTGAGGTTCCCCAAACGGTACTTCCTGATACTGTATTTGAAGCAGTTGTTCGAATTCCTTATGATTTGCAACTGAAACAAGTTCTTGCTAATGGTAAAAAGGGAGCTTTAAATGTGGGAGCTGTTCTTATTTTACCCGAGGGGTTCGAATTAGCCCCTCCTGATCGTATTTCGCCCGAGATGAAAGAAAGGATAGGAAATTTACCTTTTCAGAGCTATCGCCCCGCTAAAAAAAACATTCTTGTCATAGGCCCCGTTCCTGGCCAAAAATATAGTGAAATCGCCTTTCCTATTCTTTCTCCGGACCCCGCTACGAATAAGGATACTCACTTCTTAAAATATCCCATATATGTAGGCGGGAACAGGGGAAGGGGTCAGATTTATCCTGACGGGAGCAAGAGTAACAATACAGTTTATAATGCTAGAGCAGCAGGTATAGTAAGAAAAATCATACGAAAAGAAAGGGGGGGGTACGAAATAACCATAGCGGATACAGCGGATGGACGTGAAGTGGTTGATATTATCCCCCCAGGACCTGAACTTCTTGTTTCGGAAGGCGAGTCTATCAAAGTGGATCAACCGTTAACAAGTAATCCTAATGTGGGTGGGTTTGGTCAGGGGGATGCAGAAATAGTACTTCAAGACTCATTACGTGTTCAAGGTCTTTTGTGCTTCTTCGCATCTGTTATTTTGGCACAAATTTTTTTGGTTCTGAAAAAGAAGCAGTTTGAGAAAGTTCAATTGTCCGAAATGAATTTCTAGATCCGAGGAGCTGTCAACATGAAATTAAGTTAATAAAAAGAATCCAATTCTTATTGGGAATTCTCGTCATGAAATTAAGTTAATAAAAAGAATCCAATTCTTATTGGGAATTCTCGTATGGTTTAATTCCAAAAATTATGAATTATGATATGAAAAGTCTTTTGCTTCTCTCTATTCTTTGTTTACCAGATGTCATGGATTACTTGTACTACATTCCCAGTCATAGTCTGTATATTGTGACGAGCGCCTTTTCTTTTTATATATAACCCCCTGTCTCTTTTTCAATCCACCCAATTAGGCCACAAAATGAGAGCAGTGAGGCTCTATTAGTATTGTAAGATTTCCATGTCATAGAGTGCCCCAAAGGTGAGTTTTCTATTCTATCTAATATCTAATAATAGGATAGAACCAAATTAGACTAAATACTAAACACTAAATAGAAGATAACTAGAAGTATGTGGAGAATAGAAAGCAAAGGATCAA